CGGAAGCAAGAAAACCAATATTATCTTTCTTTTCCTTATACTTAAGAGGCAAAGAGAAGCGCTTTTGCTACTGAGAAAGCGAACGGTCAGCGCGAAGGTTCAAGACTTAGCCGAGCGTTAGCGAAGCTAGATTCTCATAGCGAGGCGCTTCGAGTTAGCGAAGCGCTGTAGTAGCGCCGAAGCCCTATGTGCTGCTATAATGCTGAGCCAAGGGCGCTCCGCCTTATCTATAGAAGCAGTCAACTGAGTTCTGCCCTTTCGCTCCTCTCCTTTCAGTCGAGCTGCTTCGCTCCTTGGTAATGGCTCAATCTATAGATAGAAAGCCCTATGATGGGAAACTACCACGTTAGGTTTGGAGAGAGATGGGACCGGTTATATAATAGGGGAAAGAGATACAAGCTTTTTCTTTCAATAGCCGGCCAAATGACTACAGGATCATTGGTCTACTCTACCTCAATTCACCATTTCGAACCTTATACAGAAGGTTTTTCCGTACCAGCTCCTTCTACCTATACCGCAGTTGAAGCACCTAAAGGAGAATTTGGTGTCTTTCTGGTCAGTAATGGAAGCAATCGTCCCTACCGTCGTAAAATAAGAGCACCTGGCTCTGCCCATTCACAAGGACTCGATTCTATGTCCAAACATCACATGCCAGCAGATGTGGTCACCATCATAGGTACTCAAGATATTGTGTCTGGAGAGGTGGATAGATAGGACTACGTCTTGCTCGATCAGGACCCTAGCTTTATTGCGAGCCAAAAACCTTGATAGATTCCCCTTCCCCTAAGAACCCCATCCGGTGGTGGACCAAAGCAGAGCTTTGGCTCTCCCCCCCTAGATTGCTAAACAGGGGGTGTTACATAATAATCAACATTTATTCTAAGGCCTATGTTACTAAATAAAAACTTGCGATAAGGTTAGTATAATAGCTCTTGTAGCCATTTTGAAAGCAAGTGTGGAGGTCATTGATCTCTTAACGAGAAAGGGAAAGCTTTCGATCTTTTATCGGAAAAAGGGCTTGTAGGACCAAACCTCACTGAAAACGAAAAGTGGATTCAGAGGACGTACTTACCATCTGTCATCACTCAACGATAAATAAAACACAGGATCAGATCTAGGGCTATAATCTTACTATAACAAAACTGAAAGATGCTCCGGTCCTTCAATCAGCTTCCCTATCAAAGGAAGAGGGTTTCTTGAAGAAAATAAGGAGCGAAGCAGCTCGACTGAAAGGAGAGGAGCGAAAAGCCTACCACCAACCAACCTAGAGCTTAGCTTTTCGTTACCCTCAACAGCAAACCCGGACCGAGGATTAGGGCTATACCCTCCATCCATAAAGGGAGACCCCCACGAACGAGCAGAATCCAACCGCGCTCCTACAGACAATAAAGCAACCCTAAATCAGTGACACACGGCTCATTCGCCGGCGGAAAATAGGCGGGTGTTCCGGTATTCCTTCCTAACGTCAGAGCAGCCAGCATGCGCACATCATGATTTGCCAGAGGAACTCAGAGGAGCAGCAAGGGTGGCAATTCCAGCAAAGGAAGAAGCGATCGAGTTGTCGAATTTAAATCGGTCTACTAAGGCCCTATTGAATTAAGCGAGAGAAAGCTCAATCGATGGAAGGGAAGAGCACAGCGGAAACTAGCAGAGTGAAGCTCCCAACCAAGAGAGGGGTGCGCTCTTTCTTCTTTCTTGTCCTTCCCGCCCCTTGAACACTTAAGAGAAAGTTTTGAAGACTGGGTCACTGCTTGCCTTACAGTCGCAGATTTGGAAGAGTCTCAATCCTTCTTTCTTTGCCCTTCGGGAACATCCTCACATTCTATAGTTAAGCTGCCTAACTGCCATAGCTTTCAGGTTCCATGCAGTTCTGCTAGCTAGCCCCTAAAAAACAGATATAGTTTTAGAACTGTACACCACGTGCTTTACCCCGGAAACTTTTGGACTTTAACCGGCTTTGAGGGTCGATGGTTTTGAGTCAGTAGTGGCTCTATCTGCATTCAGCCATTTAGAAAGAAATAGAAAGATAGCCTTCGTGCTCCAACGGCGAAAGAGAAGGATAAGATAGATCCGGATAGCGACAGATATAGAATTTTATTCAATTTAGCCCCCCTTGTTGCTCTGTTCTCTCTCTATACCACGATGAATAAAAGATAGTCCTACGCCTAGGAAACAACTAGTGCGTTATCCCCCTCTATCTTAGACTATATGCCTTCGCTTTGTACCTCTACTAACTCAATTGGGAGTAAACCTGGAAGTACACCTTTGGTTAACTAAGGCTAAGATCCCACTTGCCACTAAGCTTTAGGGAAGTCAGCTTTAGATAATCCCTGGGCTATTGCTATTAAAGAACCTATTCTAATGTAGCGAACTCTTTCTTCATGTCGGAATAGCGGGTTAATTTTCGAAAAAGAACTCAAAAAGAGTGGCAACAACCGAGAATCCGCCATAAATCTCTGCCACCTTATAGGAGCTACAGTTATTAACGCTTGATACAAGT